TATACAGTTAGAACTATTTATGGGGTATTGGGCATAAAAATTTGGACATTTCTAGACAAGAAATAATAAACCATTACTTGACTTGGTTTTTCCATTCTATCCATTGCTATAAGAAAACAAAAAAGAACAAAATCCTTCATTCTTTTTTTTTGTTTAATCAAAACAAAAAGAAAGAATTCTAATTCTATTAACTATTAAACTATTAACTATTAAATTAAAATAGTCAAATATTAATTTAATAATTTCGAATTTTACACTATAGAATTAATTTAATATTAATAATTTAACTAGATATGGCTATTTCTAATTCTTCGAATTCTATTTATATAGGGTTGAATAAAATTAAATAAAATAAAAAATTGAGTAATATAATTGCTATGCTTAGTGTGTGACTCGTTGGTTTTTTAGAGTCCGGATAAAAAAGAAAAAACGGACTGACCAGAGTATGAACTAATAATTATACAACTAATAACCAACCCATCACTTTGCATTATCGGGATACAAAAAAAGAGTCAAGATATGATATATTAGTCATATCATTGTAGCAATTAAAATCCTTTTTGCACAAACAAAAGAAAACCAATCTGATTATGCTTTAGAAATCAAAATAGAAAATTATGCAGATAAGTGGAAGGGTGAAAGAAAGAAAAAGAATATCAATGATATAAAATTCCAATATGTAAGGTCTATGAGTCATCACATAAAAGCTAATGTAGTAAAGCATCCATACCAATTGATTAAAAATGAAAGTAATCTGTTGATAAAACAAAAAATCAAGAGCCTTGATTCACTCCAGACTGAGAAGATTGACTCAAGAACAATTTTTTTTTATTTTATTATTTTATTAGAGGCTCCATTGGAAAAATAAGACCTAAACATTAATTGAGAAGTGATGGGAACGATGTAACCTGTAAATACATAAGATTTTACTGAAAACAAATCTTAATGATTTATTGGGAGGATAGCGAAAGGAAACAGAAGACAATCGATTTTTTTTATTATGAGAGATCATGGGTTACCTCTACAAATAAAATAACTATTGAAAGACGAAATATGCAAGAGGAAATATTCGCCCGCGAAGATTTGTTTTATATTCTTTTTGATTGCTAAATTTGATCAATCTGATATCCTAATTCGAATATATAAAAAAATTTGTTACAACCTTATATTATAACAAATAACAAAAACAAGATTATCGAAAATAAACAAATAAAATAGAAAAAATTATTCTAGTTATAGACATTAATTATAGAGAATTTTTTCTATTTCTATCTAGAACTATTAGATCTAGAACTAGTAGAACTCTAAAATAGAATATAGATTCTAATTTATATATATTAGATAGATACAAATTTTTATTCTACTAATATTCTATTCTACCTAATATCCTATTCTAATAATCTAATAATCTAAGATTTATAGATCTAATAAGTAAGAAATAAATTAAAATAAATAGATTTAACTAAATTAAGTGAAATCTCAAAGAATACGATGATTTAATATATTATTTTATTCGTAAAAGACATGTATATTTTTTTTTAATCATTTCATTCGCGAGGAGCTGGATGAGAAGAAATTCTCATGTCCGGTTCTGTAGTAGAGATGGAATTGAGAAAGAACCATCAACTATAACCCCAAAAGAACCCGATTCCGTAAACAACATCGAGGAAGAATGAAAGGAATAGCTTTTCGAGGAAATCGTATTTGTTTTGGACGATATGCTCTTCAAGCACTTGAATCTGCTTGGATTACATCTAGACAAATAGAAGCCGGACGACGAGCAATGACACGAAATGCACGCCGCGGTGGAAAAATATGGGTACGTATATTTCCCGACAAACCCATTACTTTAAGACCTACGGAAACACGGATGGGTTCGGGGAAAGGATCTCCCGAATATTGGGTAGCTGTCGTTAAACCGGGTAGAATACTTTATGAAATGGGCGGAGTAGCAGAAAATATCGCAAAAAAGTCTATGTCAATAGCAGCATCAAAAATGCCTATACGAACTCAATTCCTTATTTCAAAATAGTAATATAGAACCAAAGGAAAAAGACCTTTTGTATACTAAAAAAAAGTGGAAGTTTCTTTTTTTGTTTTGGACAAACAATATATCTTTTTTTTTTTCCTTTGCATTTAAATAACAAATAAAAAAAAAAAAAAATGATATGATCCAATCTCAGACCCATTTGAATGTAGCAGATAACAGCGGAGCCCGAGAATTGATGTGTATTCGAATCATAGGGACTAGTAATCGCCGATATGCTCATATCGGTGACGTTATTGTTGCTGTGATCAAGGAAGCAGCACCAAATTCACCTCTAGAAAGATCAGAAGTAATCAGAGCTGTAATTGTACGTACTTGTAAAGAACTTAAACGTAATAACGGTATAATAATAAGATACGATGACAATGCTGCAGTTGTCATTGATCAAGAGGGAAATCCAAAAGGAACTCGAATTTTTGGTGCAATTGCCCGGGAATTGAGACAATTAAATTTTACTAAAATTGTTTCATTAGCACCTGAGGTCTTATAAGATAAAAAATTAGACGATATAAGATAGAAAATTTCAGATTAAGAGGAGACCATGATATAGTTATAGTATTTAGTATTATAGTTATAGTATTTTAATTAGTTGAATAAAAACGAAATAGAATTAATCAAATTAAATTAATTAGTAAATTGTGTTTCACGCATATACCTTTAATTAAATAATAAGAAAATTAAAATTCAGAGATTAAATAAAATAATTAATTAACAAAAACCAAGAGTATGTTGATTATATCAAAACTAGCGAAAAATAATAATTTTAGTTTATCATGGGTAGGGATCCTATTGCTGAGATAATAACCTCTATACGAAATGCTGACATGAATAGAAAAGGAATCGTTCGAATAGGAGCTACTAACATCACCGAAAACATTATTAAAATACTCTTACGAGAGGGTTTTATTGAAAATGTAAGGAAACATCGGGAAGAAAACAAAAAATTTTTGGTTTTAATCCTACGCCATAGAAGGAAGAAGAAAGGACCATATCGAACTAGTCTAAATTTAAAACGAATCAGCCGACCAGGTTTACGAATTTATTCTAACTATCAAAAAATTCCTAGAATTTTGGGTGGGATGGGCATTGTAATTCTTTCTACTTCTCGAGGTATAATGACAGACCGGGAAGCTCGACTCGAAAGAATTGGAGGAGAAATCTTGTGTTATATATGGTAATCTTTTTAATATCCGAATTCGACCCAGACTTCTTATTTATTTGTTAAAAAAAGAGATTTAAAGAATAGGTTTCTAATACCATTCCTCTCGATTCCTCTTACATTAGTTAATACTTCAAGAGGATTTGCGATGGGATGAAAGAACAAAAATGAATTTTGGAAAGTTTAATTACTAAATCTGAATCACTTTTTCAATTTCAATAATATGTTCCAAGTTCGTTTAGATAATCAAGATCTGGTTTTAGGTTATCTTTTAGCCAAGATAATTTTTTTTACGTATACTACCACCACGAGATAGTATCAAAGTACTTATAATTCGATCCGAGCACGTCTAATTTATAGACTCCATAAAAAAATTTCAATGATTAGGCAATTTTTTCTTTCAACTTTAAAAGCCCTTTCGCCTTTCGTAGGAATAGAATTTAAGATTTCAAAATTTAAAGAAACTTAGTTTCTTCAAAAAAAAATTATGTATATTCAAAAATTAAGGGATGAGAAATATGAAAATAAGAGCTTCTGTTCGTAAAATTTGTGAAAAATGTCGACTGATACGTAGACGGGGACGAATTTTAATAATTTGCTTCAACCCAAGACATAAACAAAGACAAGGATAATCTTTCTAAACGAGAACACTCTAAAGGATCCGATGAAAAAAAAAAAAAAAGAAAGGATCCATTTTGACATAAAATGGATATATCCATAGACCGCTGACTTATATTTATGAGATGATAAAATATGGCAAAACCTTTACCACGAATTGGTTCACGCAGAACTGGACGCATTGGTTCACGTAAGAATGGACGTAAAATACCAAAAGGAGTTATTCATGTTCAAGCAAGTTTCAACAATACTATTGTGACCGTTACAGATGTACGGGGACGAGTAATTTCTTGGTCCTCCGCTGGTACTTGTGGATTCAAAGGCACAAGAAGAGGAACACCTTTTGCTGCTCAAACCGCAGCAGGAAATGCTATTCGGACAGTAGTGGATCAAGGAATGCAACGAGCAGAAGTCATGATAAAAGGGACTGGTCTTGGACGAGATGCGGCATTAAGAGCTATTCGCAGAAGTGGTATACTATTAACTTTCGTCCGGGATGTAACCCCTATGCCACATAATGGATGCAGACCCCCTAAAAAAAGGCGCGTGTAAAAAGTAAATAGTAAATAGATTTCAAGAGAAATAAATAATTCAATGAATTCACAATAACAATATTATTATGGTTCGAGAGAAAGTAACAATATCTACTCGGACACTGCAGTGGAAATGTGTTGAATCAAGAAAAGACAATAAGCGTCTTTATTACGGACGCTTTATTCTGTCTCCACTTATGAAAGGACAATCTGATACAATAGGCATTGCGATTCGAAGAGCTTTGCTTGGAGAAATAGAAGGAACCTGTATCACACGTGCAAAATCTGAGAAAATATCACACGAATTTTCTACTATAGCAGGTATTCAAGAATCAATACATGAAATTTTAATGAATTTGAAAGAAATTGTATTGAGAAGCAATTTGTATGGAACTTGTGACGCGTCTATTTGTGTCAAGGGTCCTGGATATGTAACTGCTCAAGACATCATCGTACCACCTTTTGTGGAAATCATTGATAATACACAGCATATCGCTAGCCTAACAGAACCAATTGATTTGTGTATTCAATTACAAATCGAGAGGAATCGCGGCTATCGTATAAAACCGACAAAAACCTTACAAGACGGAAGTTTTCCTCTAGATGCTGTATTCATGCCAGTTCGAAATGCAAATCATAGCGT